ATTATGTTTTTGTGTATATATAATGTGTTTATAATATAAAAATTAGCATTAGTATGTTATAAACAATTGTTGCGGTTTCGCCTACAATCTTGTAGGGCGGTGTTAAAAAGGTCGTGACATCACTGATAATTTTATCAATCTAGTCAAGTCTTGGTTTTGGGGTTTGACAAGAATTAAATTGATTAGATGGGTAGTTATTAGTTTGGGGGGTAGGGGGGTTTGCCCATTTAACTTCATATCGTTTGTTAAAATTTTTTTGTTTTGTTTGTTGTTTTGTTTGTTGTTTGTTTGTTGTAGTCGGCGCGTTTTTGACAAATTTGTTAGTTTTATATGTTTTTTGTAAAAATTTTATGTCTTACAAGCATTGACTGAATAATACCATATAGTTTAGAGTTGAGTTTGGACCGCATAATAAGTGCAGATTATCCTAATTCGGTATCGAGCAAAGGCTATGTGGGACTGAAGCCAACCCCAAAAAAAATTAAAAAATACCAGTAGCCTGGAAAACCAGTTATGCTGGGCATGGGTACGACAGTAATTAATCCATTTACCAAATGCCTTTTAAAGGGGAACGTATGGTTGTCAACAATGGTATGGTCCTGAAATAACAACCAGAGGCCTTGGAAAAAGTGAGAAAGTGCTGCAACCTGTCTGGTTGGGCCTGAAGCTAGTAATTTTGTGCCTAGATGGGCGGGATGATGATTTCTCGCGTTTTGCCAGATAACTTAGTCGAACAATTGAATTCTACAAAATCGCTGCCGTTATTATAAATAAGGCAATTGTTCCTACTGATTATTCGTGTTGAAGGTAGTGTTATGTACGATAAAACATTAAATGTCCTATGTACGCTAAGAATTTTTAATTATTTCAAGGATATTCATGGGGAATTTCTTTCTTTACACAATCTTATATTACGTATTTTGTCAGATAATTAGGTAGTTATTACTTTTTAAATATTCGTGGGGAAAATAGGTTAATGCACTATATACATAATATGTATTGGGTAATATTATAGTATATAGTTGTTATTATTATTCGTGGGGAAAATAGGTTAATGCACTATATACATAGTATGTCTATAGGTGAATATCATGATATGTACTATGCTGCATAGGGGTGACATTTATTTGATTTTTGGAGGGGTCGAGGAGTTGCTGTGGTTTTAATCGGGCAAAAACTTTGCGCGGCTCTCAGAAGATAGTTTAAATTTAAAATGCCAGTTTTGGGGGCTGGAGATGGGGGTTAGTGCCCCTCTTTTGATGCCTTAGGGGCGGTTTAAGTCCCAGCTTTGGTTTACAAGACCAATGCTTTAGAGGTTAAGCTACTAGGGCGGGGGCTATCAGTTAAGGAGTTTGTTTTCGAGTAGGGCTGTGGTAGGCATAACTACTAAGAATAGTGTGAAGTAGGTGACGGAGGCTAATTGTCCAATAATGATGAAGGGGTGTTCTACTGGTTGCCCTCCGATTCAGGTCAAGATAAGGACGTTAGAGATCAGGAGTCAGAATAGGGTTTGAGAGAAGGGGCGGAATGTGGTGCTTCGTTGTTTTGATAGGTGAAGGAGCGGGACAATTATGAGGATTAGGATTGAGAAGAGCAGGGCTAATACGCCGCCTAATTTGTTGGGGATAGATCGTAGAATGGCGTAGGCGAATAGGAAGTATCATTCTGGTTTAATGTGGGGGGGTGTAATTAGTGGGTTGGCAGGGGTGAAGTTTTCTGGGTCACCTAGTAAGTTTGGTGAGAATAGGACTAGAGTGAGGAGGGTGGTGATTATTAAGGTGGCTCCTAGGAGGTCCTTGTAGGAAAAGTATGGGTGGAATGGGATTTTATCTGGGTTGGAGTTAAGCCCGGTTGGGTTGTTTGATCCTGTTTCGTGGAGGAAAAGCAGGTGCAATATTGTTAGGGCGATGATGGTGAAGGGGAGTAGGAAGTGGAATGTGAAGAATCGGGTTAGGGTAGCGTTGTCTACCGAGAATCCCCCTCAGACTCATTCTACTAGGGTGGCTCCTACATAGGGGATGGCGGATAATAGGTTGGTGATTACTGTGGCGCCTCAGAAGGATATTTGGCCTCAGGGTAGGACATAACCTACGAAGGCGGCGGCTATTACTAGTAGTAGCAGGACTACTCCAATGTTTCAGGTTTCTTTGAATAGGTACGAGCCGTAGTATAGGCCCCGTCCGATGTGAAGGTAGAGGCAGATGAAGAATATTGAAGCTCCGTTGGCGTGTAGGTTTCGGATTAGTCAGCCGTATTGGACATCTCGGCAGATGTGCGCCACTGATGAGAAAGCTAGTGAGATGTCTGCGGTGTAGTGCATGGCTAGGAATAGGCCTGTTAGTGTTTGTACGATTAAGCAAAGTCCTAGTAGTGAGCCGAAGTTTCACCATGCAGAGATATTGGAGGGGGTGGGTAGGTCGATGAATGAGTTGTTGAAGATTTTTAGGATTGGGTGGGATTTTCGTATGACTGTCATTAGTTTTTGTAGTTGAATAACAACGGTGGTTTTTCGGACCAAAGGTCCTGGTTTGAGTCCAGGTGAGAATAGATGGCCTATTTTTTATTTATCTTGTTTTTTTGTTTGGTGGGGGGATTGATAGCGGTTGCTTCAAATCCGTCTCCGTATTTTGGGGCGGCAGGGCTGGTTGTTTCTGCGGCGGTTGGTTGTGGGGTGTTGGTTGGGTTTGGGGGGTCTTTTGTGTCGTTGGTCTTGTTTTTGATTTATTTAGGTGGGATGTTGGTAGTTTTTGCTTATTCTGTTGCTTTGGCTTCAGAGCCCTATCCTGAGACTTGGGGGAATCGGTCTGTTGGGTTGTATTTGGTGGGGTATTTGTTTTTGATTTTTGTTTTGTGGGGCTTGTTGGGGGGTGAGTGGGGGTTTAGTGGTTATGGGTTGGGGGGGGTGGATGCTGTGGGGATTTCTGTCTCGCGGAGTGATTTTGGTGGGGTGTCTTTGTTGTATTCTGTTGGTGGGGGGGCTTTGTTGATTTGTGGTTGAGGTTTGTTGTTGACGTTGTTTGTTGTTTTGGAGTTGACTCGTGGGTTGTCTCGTGGGAGTTTGCGGGTGGTTAGGGGAGAGTAATTAGGAAGAGGGCGGTTGTAAGGATGAGAACGGTTAGGTAGGTTTTGATTAGGCCTTTTTGTGATGAGGCTAGGTTGATTAGGGGGGTTTGTATTGTGGCTGCTCCCTTTGGTCCGGCTTTTTCTAGTCAGGCTAGGTCGTTTATGTGGGTGGCCAGTTTTTGGCTGAGGTTTAGGGTAGTTTTTGGGATGTTTCGGTGTAGTGTGTTGAAAAATCCTAGTTGATTGGAGAAGGTGTACAGGTTAGGATGTTTTTGGGGGCGGAGTGTGGAGGTTTGGTTGGTAATGTCTAAGGCAAGGGTGAGTCCGATGAGGGTAATAATTAGTGCTAGGGTTTTTGTTGAGGGGGGCATGGTTATTGTTGCCGTTTTAGTTGGTAGAATTGTTGTGGTGATTAGTAAGCCTGCGAACAGGGTTCCTGTGGCTAGTCGTAGAATTGGGTTAATTAAGGTTTTGTTGTTTTCGTTGATCGGGACTATTGGCAGGTGTTGTGGGGAGTTTATTTGAACGTAGAATATAATTCGTAGACTGTAGGCTGCGGTTAGTATTGTTGCGATGATTGTTGTTAGTAGGGCTCAGGCGTTAAGGTGGGAGTTGTTTAAAGTTTCGATAATTGTGTCTTTTGAGTAGAAGCCAGCTAGGAATGGGGTGCCTATTAGGGCCAGGCTTCCGATTGTCATGCAAGAAGAGGTGATTGGGAGGGTTTTTTTAATGCCCCCTATTTTGCGGATGTCTTGTTCGTCTGAGAGGCTGTGGATGATTGAGCCGGAGCATAGGAACAGTATTGCTTTGAAGAAGGCGTGGGTTGAAATGTGGAAGAATGCTAGTTGGGGTTGGTTTAGGCCGATTGTTACTATTATGAGGCCTAGTTGGCTGGAGGTTGAGAAGGCAATAATTTTTTTAATGTCGTTTTGGGTGGTGGCGCAGATGGCGGTGAATAGGGTTGTTAGAGCGCCTAGGCATAGAGATGCTGTTAGGACTGGTTGTGAGTTTTCTAGGATTGGGTGTATTCGGATCAGTAGGAAAATTCCGGCGACTACTATTGTGCTGGAGTGGAGTAGTGCTGAGACTGGGGTTGGGCCTTCTATTGCTGCTGGGAGTCATGGATGAAGTCCGAATTGGGCGGATTTTCCTGTTGCGGCGAGTAGTAGGCCGAGTGCGGGAAGGGGGTTGTTTGTGGTGAGTGCGAAGATTTCTTGGATTTGCCAGTTTGAGAGATTTATTGCAAATCATGTGATGGTTAAGAGTAGGCCAATGTCCCCAATTCGGTTGTAGATGATTGCTTGGAGTGCGGAGGTGTTTGCGTCTGCCCGGGCGAACCACCATCCGATTAGTAAGAAGGATATGATTCCTACGCCCTCTCACCCTACAAAAAATTGGAAGATGCTATTGGCAGTAACTAGGGTTAGTATTGCGATTAAGAAAATGAGTAGGTATTTAAAGAATTGATCGATGTGTGGGTCTTGGGCTATATATCAGCTAGAAAATTCTAGGATGGATCATGTAACGAAGAGGGCGACAGGTACGAAGATTAGGGAGTAGCTGTCTAGGATGAAGCTGATTTTAATGTTGAAGTTGTTGACAGTGGTGAGGGAGATGTTGGTGATTGTGGATTCTGTGCCGTAGTTGATGAAGTTGAGTATTGGGGCTAGGCTGATGGTTAGTGCGATTTGGATCGCATGCTTGATGTTTTTGGGGGTGTAATGTGGTTTTGAAGTCGGGTTTATTGATATAATAATGGGAAGTGTGAGGGTTAGTAGTGTGGTGAGTGTTGTTGTGGTAGGGAGTGTGTGCATGTACTTTTACTTGGAATTGCACCAAGATTTTTGGTGCCTAAAACCAATGGATTGTCTTTTATCCTTTAAAAGTGAGGGGTCTGAGGATTTTAACTTCAGGGGTAAGAATTAGCAGTTCTTAGTGTTCTAAACACCTCTCGGTTTGCAAGAAGGGTTAAACTTCTGTTTTTAGGGCCACATCCTAGTGTTTTTGTTAAACTATGCTAACAGGCAAATATGTTTGAGGCGAGGGCGGGTTTTATGGTTAGTATGATGAGTGGTAGTATGTGGAGGGTTATGATTAGGTGTTCTCGGGTGTGTGTTGGGTTTGTTGTGGTGATGTGGAGCGGGAGCTTATTTCGCTGTGTTATTAGGAATATGTGTAGTGAGTAGATTGCTGTGATTAAAGTTCCTAGGCCTGTTAGAATGATTGTTGGGGTTGATCAGTTAAGAAGGGCGGATATGATTATGAGTTCTCCCATTAGGTTAATGGTTGGGGGGAGGGCTATGTTTGTTAAGTTGGCGAGGAGCCATCAGGATGTTATTAGGGGAAGGATGGTTTGGAAGCCCCGTGCTAAAATTAAGGTTCGGGTGTGGGTTCGTTCGTAATTGGTGTTGGCTAAGCAGAATAGTAAAGAAGAGGTTAGGCCATGGGCGATTATTAGGGTTATAGCCCCGGTAATGCTTCAGGGGGTTTGGATTAGGCAGGCAGTAGTGACTAGTCCTATGTGGCTTACTGAGGAGTAAGCGATTAGTGATTTTAGGTCTGTCTGTCGTATGCAGATGGAGCTGGTTATTACGATGCCTCACAGGGCTAGGATTATGAATGGGTAGTATAGTTTGTGGGTTATTGGTGAGAGTGTGAGGGTGATTCGGATAATGCCGTAGCCTCCTAGTTTTAGTAGGATGGCGGCGAGTACTATTGAGCCTGCGATGGGTGCTTCGACGTGGGCTTTTGGTAGTCAGAGGTGGAGTCCGTAAAGAGGTATTTTTACTATGAATGCCATTAGGAATGCGACTCATAATATTGTGTTTGATCAGGTGTTGGCTAGTTGGGGTTGCGCTAGTTGTAGGAGGGTTATGGATGTGTGGTAGTTTTTTGTGTTGAGGTATAGGATGGCGATTAATAGTGGTAGGGAGCTTGCTAAGGTGTAGAAGAGAAAGTAGGTTCCTGCATTAAGGCGTTCTGCTTGGTTGCCTCATCGGGTGATGAGAATTAGTGTTGGAATAAGCGTTGCTTCAAATATAATGTAGAATAATGTAAGGTTTGTTGAGGAGAAAGTGAGGATTAAAAATGTTTGTAGTAAGGAAAGGGTAATTAGGAATGCTTGTTTGCGATGGAGTGGTTCTTGTTGTAGGTGGTTTTGGCTGGCTAGGACTATAAGTGGTAGGAGTCAGCATGATAGGACGAGAAGGGGTGCGGAGATTGGGTCTACTGCTAGTAGTTGGTTTGAGAATGTGGTGTTTGATGTTAGTGTGGGTTTGAGTCAGGTCAGGCTTAGTAGGGCTAGTAGTGTGGAGTAGGCAGTGAAAGTGTTGAATGTGTGGGGGGCTTTTGTGGTTAAGATTGTGGGGGTCAGGAGGATTGTGGGTAGGATAATTTTTAGCATTGTAGGAGGTTTAGGTTTTTTAGGTGGTCGTTTCCGTGTGTGCGTGATGTTGCTACTAGTAAGGCGAGGCCGGTGCTCGCTTCACAAGCGGAGAAGGCTAGTAGTATGATGGGGGCTGTGGCGAGTGTTGAGGTTTGTAGAATGGAGAAGATTATTGTGAATGTGGTGAATAGGGCTAGTATTATGCCTTCAATGCACAGAAGTGCTGAAACGAGGTGTGTTCGGTGTAGTGAGAGTCCTATGATGGTTAGCATAAATGTTATTAAGAGTAGGAATTGTATTGTGGGCATGTAGGTGTCTGGTGTTTGACCAGATTTGCTGAGTCGAAATCAGCTGTCTTGTTTAGACTAACGCCTAATTCTGCTCATTCAAGGCCGCCCTGTAGTCATTCATAGATAAGTCCGAGTGTGAGTAGGGTGAGGATGGTGGAGGTAAGGGCTATTGTTTGTAGGGGGTTGTTGAGGTTGGTGGCTCATGGGAGGGGTAGTAGTAGTGCAATTTCTAAGTCGAATAGGAGAAATAGGATGGCCACTAGGAAAAATCGTAGAGAGAAGGGGAGTCGGGCGTTTCCTAGTGGGTCGAATCCGCATTCGTAGGGGGAGAGTTTTTCTGTGTCTGGGTGGAGTTGTGGGAGTCAGAAGCTAATTAGGATGAGGAGTAGGGGGATAAGTATTGTTATTAGTAGTATGGATGATAGGTTCATTATTCTTCCTTAAGTTTTTATTAAGACTTAGTGAGTGGAAATCACTTGTACTGGTTAATACTAGAAGAATTTATGAGCCTCATCAGTAGATAGATACGTAGAGGAAGAGTCATACTACGTCTACAAAGTGTCAGTATCATGCGGCGGCTTCAAATCCAAAGTGGTGACTTGTAGTGAAGTGGAACAGCATTTGGCGGATAAGGCAGATGATAAGGAAGGAAGATCCAATGATAACGTGCAATCCGTGAAATCCTGTTGCTACAAAGAAAGTGGTTCCGTAGACACTGTCGGAGATAGTAAATGGGGCTTCGTAATATTCTATGGCTTGCAGGGCAGTGAAGTAGAGGCCTAGGATGATGGTTAGGAATAGGGCTTGTGTTGTTTCTTTTCGGGCCCCTTCTATGATGGAGTGATGTGCTCATGTAACGGTTACTCCTGATGCTAGTAGGACAGCAGTGTTGAGGAGGGGCACTTCAAATGGGTTGAGTGGGTGGATGCCGTTTGGGGGCCAGCACCCGCCTAGTTCTGGTGTGGGTGCCAGGCTTGAGTGGTAGAAGGCTCAGAAGAAGCCTAGGAAGAAGAATACTTCGGATGTGATAAATAGGATTATTCCGTATCGGAGGCCTTTTTGTACTAGTGCTGTGTGGTGTCCTTGAAAGGTTCCTTCTCGTACGATGTCTCGTCATCATTGGTATATTGTTAGTAGTAAAATGACTAGTCCTAGGTATAGGAGGGTTGTGTTGTTAAAGTGAAATCAAACGGCGAGGCCGGAGGTTATTAGGAGGGCTGCGATGGCCCCTGTGAGGGGCCATGGGCTTGGGTCTACTATGTGGTAGGCGTGTGCTTGGTGGGTCATTAGACGTTTTCTTGTAGGTAAAGGCTTAGTAGGAGGACGAATACATAGGCCTGGATTATGGCCACGGCGATTTCTAAGCCTGTTAGCAGGAGGAGAACGATGAATGCTAGTAGGGCGGTTATTGGTATAGAGGAGGTGAGAACGAATGTTGCGGTTGAAATGAGTTGGATTAGGAGATGTCCGGCGGTAAGGTTGGCGGTTAGTCGTACTCCTAGGGCTAAGGGGCGGATAAATAGGCTAATTGTTTCAATGATAATTAGGATAGGAATGAGCGGTGTTGGTGTGCCTTCTGGCAGGAGGTGGCCTAGGGAGACGGTGGGTTGGTTGCGTAGCCCTAGTAGGATGGTTGCCAGTCATGTTGGTACAGCTAGGGCCATATTTATTGATAGTTGGGTTGTTGGGGTGAAGGTGTATGGTAGGAGTCCCAGTAAGTTTAGTGAGATTAATAGTAATATGAGTGAAGTTAGGATGGCAGCCCACTTGTGGCCTGGCGTATTGATTGGGAACATTAGTTGTTTTGTAAATGTTTTTGTGGCCCAAAGTTGTAGGGTTGATAGGCGGTTGGGGATAAGGCGGTTAGTTATGGTCAGGATAAGTAGGGGTGGGATAATAATGGCAATGATGATTAGGGGGATGCCTAGGGCCTGTGGAATAATAAATTGGTCAAAGAAGCTTAATGTCATGGTCAGGTTCAGGGTTCTGTGGGTTTTTGGTTTGGTTTTTGTGGGGTGGGGGGGCTTGGAAATTTTGAATGGATGGTTTTGTTGAGGAAGGTGGTGGCCAGTGTTGTTCAGATAAGTAGTAGGATTAGGAATCATGGTGAGGGGTTTAATTGTGGCATTTCACTGAGGGAAGGTTATTTCCCTCTCTAGCTTAAAAGGCTAGCGCTGGTAGAAGCTTCTCAGTGATGAGGACAGGAGTGTTGTTGATCAGCTTTCAAAATGTTGTAGGGGGACTGCTTCTACAACGATGGGTATAAAGCTGTGGTTGGACCCGCAGATTTCTGAGCACTGGCCGTAAAATAGTCCCGGGTGGGATGTGATGAACGTTGTTTGGTTTAGTCGGCCTGGGATTGCATCTGTTTTAATGCCTAGGGTTGGGACTGCTCATGAGTGGAGGACATCTTCTGCTGAGATGAGCATGCGGATGGGGGATTCTATTGGTACTACTATACGATTGTCTACTTCTAGCAGGCGGAACGAGCCGGGGGTGAGGTCTTGGGTTGGAGTTATGTAAGAGTCGAATGTCAGGTCTTCGTAGTCAGTATATTCATAGCTTCAGTATCATTGGTGTCCCAAAGTTTTGATGGTGAGGTGAGGGTTATTAATTTCATCCATTAAGTAGAGGATTCGTAGGGAGGGGAGGGCGATTAAAATGAGAATAATTGCTGGGAGAATTGTCCAGATTATTTCTACTTCTTGGGCGTCTATTGTGTTGGTGTGTGTTAGTGTTGTTGTAATTATGAGGGTGATGGTGTAGAGTACGAGAGCGCTGATTAGGAAGACAATTATTAGGGCGTGGTCATGAAAATGTAAAAGTTCTTCTATGATTGGGGAGGCTGCATCTTGGAAACCTAGTTGGGAGGGGTGTGCCATTAAGGCCTATAGGGCTGGTGTCCTATGATTTAGCTCTGACAGGGCTATGTAATGGTTTTACTAAGGTCTTATGGGGAAAGAAGCATTACGGTAATGTGGTTGGCTTGAAACCAATTAAAGGGGGTTCAATTCCTTCCTTTCTCGAGGTTGTTTGTACATAGGTTGGTTCTTCATAGGTGTGGTATGGGGGAGGACAGCCGTGTAGTCACTCTAAGTTAGTTGTTGTTAGTTCTAGAGATAAGATTTCGCGTTTTGATGCGAAGGCTTCTCAGATGATAAATATTATTATAATGACTGCAACCAGGGAGATTAAGGAGCCGATTGATGAAATAGTATTTCATAGTGTGTAAGCATCCGGGTAGTCTGAGTATCGTCGGGGTATGCCTGCTAGGCCTAGGAAGTGTTGGGGAAAGAATGTTATGTTTACGCCAGCAAATATTACTCCGAATTGGATTTTAGTTCATGTGTGGTGCAGGGTGTAGCCTGAGAATAGGGGGAATCAGTGGACAAATCCTGCTATGATGGCAAATACGGCCCCTATTGACAAGACATAGTGGAAATGAGCTACTACGTAGTATGTGTCATGTAGTACAATATCGAGGGAAGAGTTAGCTAGGACGATTCCGGTGAGGCCTCCTACTGTAAATAGGAAAATGAAGCCCAGGGCCCATAGTATGGGGGCGTCCCATTTGATTATTCCCCCATGAAGGGTGGCAAGTCAGCTAAACACTTTTACTCCGGTGGGGATAGCAATAATTATTGTGGCGGAGGTGAAGTAGGCTCGTGTGTCTACGTCTATTCCGACTGTGAACATATGGTGGGCCCATACGATGAATCCTAGGAAGCCGATTGATATTATAGCTCAGACCATGCCCATGTACCCGAAGGGCTCTTTTTTACCGGCGTAGTAGGTAACGATGTGGGAGATTATTCCGAATCCGGGGAGGATGAGAATGTAGACTTCAGGGTGGCCAAAAAATCAAAATAAGTGTTGGTAAAGAATTGGGTCCCCCCCTCCTGCGGGGTCAAAGAATGAGGTGTTTAAGTTGCGGTCGGTGAGTAGTATTGTAATACCTGCTGCTAGGACGGGTAGAGATAGCAGAAGTAGTACGGCCGTAATTAGTACGGATCAGACAAACAAGGGTGTTTGATACTGGGTTATTGTGGGGGGTTTTATGTTGATAGATGTTGTGATAAAGTTGATTGCTCCTAGGATGGATGAGATTCCGGCCAGGTGGAGGGAGAAAATTGTAAGGTCTACTGAGGCGCCTGCATGTGCTAGGTTGCCCGCTAGTGGGGGGTAAACAGTTCAGCCTGTACCGGCTCCGGCCTCAATGCCAGAGGAGGCTAAGAGGAGCAGAAAGGACGGGGGTAGGAGTCAGAAGCTTATGTTGTTTATTCGGGGGAAGGCCATGTCTGGTGCGCCGATCATTAGAGGGACTAATCAGTTTCCGAATCCTCCGATTATGACGGGCATTACTATGAAGAAAATTATAACAAAAGCATGGGCGGTTACAATAACGTTGTAAATTTGGTCGTCGCCGAGAAGGGCCCCTGGTTGGCTAAGTTCTGCTCGAATTAGCAGGCTGAGGGCAGTTCCGACCATGCCGGCTCAGGCACCGAAGACTAAGTAAAGGGTGCCGATATCTTTGTGGTTGGTTGAGAAGAATCAACGGGTGATTGACACAGGTAAAGTGGCCGATTGTTTAGGCGGTAGGCTGTAGTCCTATTCAGGAAGGTTTAATTCCTTTCTTTATCACAGCTCTGGGGTGTGACACATCAAAATGCAAATTTGAAGAAGAGCCCTAAAAAGGGCTCCGGGGCTTCTCCCGTTTCTTATCAACGGGAGAAGCGGACAGAAGCCCGCTGGCTGGGGTGTTTAGCTGTTAACTAAATTTTTGTGGGATCGAGGCCCTCCTGTCTAGGGAGGCCTTAGCTTAATTAAAGTGTCTGAGTTGCATTCAGAAGATGCGTTTTAGTATTTCGCAGGTCTTGGCAGAAACTAGGGGGGTTTCACTCCTATTTCGGACTTTGAAGGCCCTTGGTTTGGTTATCCTAAGTTTCTGTTATGCTAGGATTGTGGGGGTCATAGGTAGTATCATTAGTGTGAGGGGGAGGGTAGTTGTTAATAGGGTTGTGGTAGGGGTGGGTTTGAATCGTCATTTGTGGTGTGTGGTTGTTGTGTTTGGGGATAGTGTTATTGTAGTTGTGTAGGTTAACCGTAGGTAAAAGAATAGGCTTAATAGCGCGGAGAGGGCGAGTATTATTGCTATTGTGGTTAGATTTTGTGTGGTGAGTTCTTCTAGGATTAGTCACTTTGGTATAAAGCCTGTTAGGGGTGGGAGGCCTCCTAGTGATAGAAGGGTCAGTATTATCATGATGGTTAGTGTGGGGGAGAGTGTTCAGATTGTTGTGGTGTCTTGGATGGTTTTTGTTTTTGAGAGAATAAGTGCGTAGAATATTGATGTTGTTATGATTAGGTAGGTGGTTAGGTTCAGGGTAAGGATGTTTGTTAGTATTGGGGTGATGGCTGCTATTCAACCTAGGTGTGCGATTGATGAGTATGCTATAATTTTTCGGGTTTGGGTTTGGTTTAGTCCACCTCAGCCTCCTAGGAGTGTGGATAGAATGGCTATTGTTAGGAGTGTTTGGGGGGACAGGTTGTTGGCTGTGAGGTAGATTAGTGCTATTGGGGCGAGTTTTTGTCATGTGGTGATGATGAGGGCGGTTTTTATTGTTGTGCCTTGGAGTACTTCTGGAAGTCAGAAGTGTATGGGGGCGAGTCCTAGTTTGGTGGCTAGGGCTATTGTAAGTAGGACGGTGGCTGTGGGGTCTGTTATTTGTGTGATGTCTCATGTTCCAGTTTGTCATGCGTTGATTGTGCTAGAGAATAGTAGTATTGCGGATGCGGCTGCTTGTGTTAGGAAATATTTTGTTGCGGCTTCTGTGGCTCGTGGGTGGTGTTGTTTTGAGATAATTGGGATAATGGCCAGGGTGTTTATTTCTAGGCCGATTCAGGCTATTATTCAGTGGTAGCTTGATGCGGTAATGATGGTACCCGTTGCGAGACTGGAAGTTAGTATTAATGTTGTAGTGGGGCTCATTAGTAGAGGAAGGGTTTAAACCAACATTTTCGGGGTATGGGCCCGATAGCTTGGGTTAGCTGACTTTACTAGAAGGTAGTATAAGGGAGTGCTGGAGATTTTGAGTCTTTAGGTGCAGGTTCGAGTCCTGTTCTTCTAGGAAATGAGGGGATTTTAACCTCTGTAGTTTACTCTATCAAAGTAGCCCTTAGTATTCGGGCACATTTCCGGGGGGGGGGTTAGTTGATTGGGGGTAGTGCGAATGTTGAGATTGGAAGTGAGGTATGTCATAGGCATAGGGCTAATGTGATGGGTAAAAATTGTTTTCAGAGAAGGTGTATTAGTTGGTCGTATCGGAAACGAGGGTACGAGGCTCGTACTCATAGGAAGATAATTGTTAGTAGGGTGGCTTTTGTCATTAAGTTTATTGAGAATAGTTCTGGTTGGGTTTGTCCTGGGCTTAGGAATAGGGTAGCGGAAAGGGTGTTTATTATTATGATGTTGGCGTATTCTGCTAGGAAGAATAGGGCGAATGGGCCAGCTGCGTATTCTACGTTGAAGCCAGATACTAGTTCGGACTCTCCTTCTGTTAGGTCGAATGGGGCTCGATTTGTTTCTGCTAGTGTTGATACGTACCATATTATGGTGAGGGGTCAGGATGAGAGTAGGAGTCAGGCAGGTTCTTGTGTGATGGTTAGTGTTTTTAGGGAGAACCCGCCTGACAGGATGACAATGGATAGAAGGATAATTCCCAGTGTGACTTCGTAAGAGATGGTTTGGGCTACGGCCCGTAGGGCTCCGATTAGGGCGTATTTTGAGTTGGAGGCTCAGCCGGATCATAGGATTGAGTAGACTGCAGTGCTGGAGAGGGCTAGTATGAATAGTAGGCCCAGGTTTATGTCGGCTAGTATTATTGGCATTGGGAGGGGGGTTCAGATTGAGAGCGCGATAAACAGAGCTAGCGTTGGGGTTAGGATAAATAGTGTGGGGGATGCGGAGGAGGGGCGTACGGGTTCTTTGATGAATAGTTTCACGCCGTCTGCGATTGGTTGTAGGAGACCAAAAGGGCCAACGATGTTAGGACCTTTTCGTAGTTGCATGTAGCCAAGGATTTTGCGTTCTAGGAGGGTCAGAAAGGCGACGGCGACTAGGATGGGGATAATGTATGTTAGGGGGTTAATGATGTGGTTGAGTAGGTTTGGCATGGGTTGGGGAGAAGATTTGAACTTCTGTGTGAAAGGGCTTAGGCCTTTTGCATAACCTGGCTCTGCCACCCCAACTAGATCGCGTAGATCTTCGGGGGGCTGGGGCTGTCAGTTTGGGTTTGAGGGGGTTTCAACCCTGGGTGAGTAGGACGTGCTTGTGGCATGGGTCCTGCTTTTTTGGTCCTTTCGTACTGAAAAAAGCGGCGGCATAGATAGAAACCGACCTGGATTGCTCCGGTCTGAACTCAGATCACGTAGGACTGTTAATCGTTGAACAAACGAACCTTTAATAGCGGCTGCACCATTTGGGTGTCCTGATCCAACATCGAGGTCGTAAACCTTCTTGTCGATAGGGACTCTTGAAGAAGATAGCGCTGTTATCCCTGGGGTAACTTGGTTCGATGGTCAGTGGTACTGGGTCTGTTGTTTGCTTTGGCGTGTTTGCCTCAGGAAAGATGGATGTTCTGTTGCTTGGAGGTTTTGTTCTGCTCCGAAGTCGCCCCAACTTAAGACTTTTAGCCATGGGTGAGGTCGGGGGGGGGGTTTATTGGTTTGGCTGTCAGTTTAAAGCTCCACAGGGTCTTCTCGTCTTATGTTGTTATGTCAGCTTTTGTACTGGCAGATCAGTTTCACTGATTGGTCTAAGGAGACAGGTTAATCCTCGTTTAGCCGTTCATACTAGTCTCTATTTAGGAGACAAGTGATTACGCTACCTTTGCACGGTTAGGATACCGCGGCCGTTTACATGTCACTGGGCAGGCGTTACCTTTAATACTTGTGTGGGCTAAAGGCTATGTTTTTGGTAAACAGTCGGATTAGGGCTTGCTGAGTTCCTTCTTAGGCTTTTAATCTTTCTTTTGAGCACTCCTGTGTTGGGTTAACAGTTTGTGTAATATGGTGGGAAGAGGGTTGTTATTGTGTGTCTGTTAATTTTCAGTGGATGTTCCATTGCTGTTTTACAGTTGTGCAGAGAGAAGTGTTTCTTGTTACTAGTTCTAGCATAAGTTCTTCTATGTTTTTCATAGAGTGGCCTGGTGGGGGAGTAGGAAGTTGGGTGCGGTTTTGGGATTTTTGGTTGGTTTGCTGTGACGCAGTGTTTATTGTTGGCTGCTTTAAGGTCTACGGTTAAGGTGGGAGGTTCCTGTTTCTCTACTTCAGGTTGTTTCCTGTTTCAATCGGGCTGTACCCCAATTGAATAGCTTTTAGGCTTAAAGGTTGGGTTCTGTCTCCTGTTGGGGCCTAAAGTTAAACTTAGATTTATTTATCAGGCAACCAGCTATCAGCAAGTTCGGTAGGCTTTTCACCGCTACCATCAGATTGTCCCACCCTTTTGCTACAGGGACGGGTTGGCTCTTACGGCTACCTGATGGTAGCTCACTTGGATTCGGGGATACAGGCTGTGTGGCGGCGTGCTTGTATATTTCTTGCTGGATCGTGATGCAAGAGGTACGAGTGTTTGTCTCTGCTGTGTTGTACTTGTTTTTCATTGTTTTTTCATGTTTCCCTTGCGGTACTGCTGTCTATAGCGCCAAGATTATGACGTTTGATCGCCTCTACTGGTCCGTGTCAAATGGTTTGTTTTATGGGGGGGGGGGGACTGGGTGAGTAGTTGGGCTAGTTTTTGGGTGCAAAAAGGTTAGTTTGGTAGCTAACATTACTCAATTGTAAGCTGAATGCTTTGGTTTAAGCTACTTTTTGTTGTTCCAGACACTTTCCAGTGCGCTTACCATGTTACGACTTGCCTCATCTTTTAGTAATGTTAGTGTTATGTATAGGTGTGTTTTAGTTGAGGAGGGTGACGGGCGGTGTGTGCGCGCTCCAGAGCGGGTTTAAGATAAGTTTTCTTGTTTATCTTACTATTAAATCCGCCTTCTAGTGCTGGTTTCATGGCACTTTGCCGTGTGTTTTATATTAAAAAATGTAGCCCATCGCTTCCATTTTATTAGCTACACCTTGACCTGACGTTTTAGTTGTTAAACTGTTGTACTTACTTTTGGGCCCTCATGGGGTAAGTTGGCGACGGCGGTATATAGGCTGATGCGGCAAAAAATGGTAAGGTTTATCGTGGATTATCGATTATAGGACAGGCTCCTCTAAGTCGGGGTGGAGCACCGCCAAGTCCTTTGAGTTTTAAGCTTTTCGCTAGTAGTTCTCTGGCGAACACTGATGTGGGAGGGGTGTCATATTAACGTCTAAGCATAGTAGGGTATCTAATCCTAGTTTGTTTCTTAGTTTTCGTGGGGGTCAAATTCTTTTGATGTCAAGAGGGTGGGTTTCTTTTGGTCTGTGTTTTACGGTTAGGCCATGGTTTGTCTCTTGAGGGCTTAAAGAGTTATTCTAGTCACGATTTACGCCGGGGGTTGCTATTTTGGGCCCCTCGTATAACCGCGGTGGCTGGCACGAGGTTGACCGGCCCTGTGTAATTATAACTAAGTCGAGCTTTAAGGGGATGGGGCGGTTGTCACTCATTGCTTAATGTTTATCACTGCTGGTTGCCCGTGTGGGTGTGGCAGGGCTAGATGTCTTGGGCTGATGTATTCGTGCCTGATATCTGCTCCGTTAGTGCTGTCGAGGGCATTTTCACTGGTGTGCGGATGCTTGCATGTGTAATTTTAATTAAAAATAGCATTAAGTTTAGGACCAAAACTGTATGTTTTTGGGGCTTTTTTTGTAGCCCATCGCGGCATTTTCAGTGCCGTGCTTTGATAAATTAAGCTACAATAAC